CCGGGGCTTTGCAATATTTGATTGATTACAATTCTGTATATTCCACTTACTAGAGAGGTTCCCAGGGAATTCATTAGAGGAATATTTCCAATAAATACGGTTTGTTCTTGCATATCTCTACCGGTTTTCCAAATTAATCCCGCGGATACATATAATTCAGAAGAGTATGTGAGTGATTCATACACAGCATCTCTTTCTTTTATCAAGGGCTCTACCAATTGATATGTTGCCACAAATAATTGAAATTCAATTTCTTGATCTGTATCTTCAATTTTTGGAAACTTATGAAGTTCTTCCGTTAAGCCTTGATCAATGAACCTACAAAATCCGTCAAATTGTATCTGACTAAACCCTGGTATTGTATACATTCCCTCATTTCCATCCCGGAACATCTTAAGTTTTCCGTTTATCGAAAAAATCCAATTATTGGCTCACTCTTCATTGAACCATATAGATTGATCTAGCAACGATGGAATGTATATTCGGCTCATTTGAACAACATGAAATTTTATCCAACCCCATATATTAAATACGTATGAACGGAGGAATAAAAAAAATTGGATTCAAATTCGAATTTGCGACAGATACAAATGGAAATGAATTGATAAAACATTCCTGGAAACAAAATTCTGCCACTTAGACTTATGGAGATGGAGTCTTGTATAGAATATCAAAATAGATCCAATTTCTACCTATTATTATGATATTACGATCAGATTGGGTACCATAAATGGATTCGGGATTGAATCTGTTCTCTATGAATGAGATAAAGACAGAATAATCAGGAACAATATAGAGTTGACTTTGTTTGATTTTAGCACTTAATTTATTTCATCGATTCCGTTGTTCAAAAAATGATTCGCAGAAAGGAAAGATATTTCTACCCATTTGTTAGTAGAATTAGTAGAATACGATTGAAGTGCGTAAGAGAAGTCATATTTATTAAGTACATGCAGATATAACTATCTAGCTATCCGTATATCCCATCTTTTATCGAAGTTCCCTTGAGGCAACATAGGTCGTGCTATATCCAAATTTCGATTTTATATTCAATATATTCAATGAAAAATATTCAATGAAAAATGCAAGCAGGACGATTTCCTAATAGGGATATGTAGATAAGATACCTGACTAGGTATCTGTGTAAGAATTTCTGTTCTGGGGTTTACATATACACATAATTGTTGTTATAATTGAAATTGAAAAGGATTAATTATGGAAAAGAATTGAGACTGATTAGTCGTATATCAATTTGATCTCCTTATGTCATTAAGGAAACCAAATTGGAGATCAAAATCCAAGAACCGTTCATGAATTCACAGTCAGTAGTTAATGCTTCCAAATTGCCCAGAATTTTTGATTGTGTGACTGGAAATCCATTTTTCTCTTTCAATAAAAAAGGGGGGGAAGCTTTTAGGTGTTGTGTGTTTTGAAATACAATCAATCTAAGAGAACAACAGGATCCAATCAAAAAAAAAAGAAATGGTTCAGTAATTCCCCAGAATATTTCCATCTATATCTATTTTGTATCGTTTTGGCGGCATGGCCGAGTGGTAAGGCGGGGGACTGCAAATCCTTTCTCCCCAGTTCAAATCCGGGTGTCGCCTGATTAACAAAAGACTCGGAATCTCTTACCCTACTAATAGAACTCACAAAATTCTTGCCCGGCAGAAGCAGAGGTAAGGGGCCGGGACTGTCGATACCCAATTTTAAGAATCGGGGGGTTCTATAAAAGACTTTCAATTATTTCTTCAAAAATCGGGGTGTGGCCCAAACCGGTACCATACCAATATGAATTATCAATATGAATAAAGAAATACTCACTTAATTACGGATTCCTGATGCGTTCAGGCCATTGATTTGATTTATCAATCGAATCAAATCCATAGTAAGATTCAATTGTGAGATTCAGAACTACGAAAGTCAGGGACCGTAAATCCGTGTATCCAAAGGAAGGTTCTCCTAAGAGACTGTAAATCCTTGCTCCTAGGATCCAAGAAGGGGTTTATAGGAAGGACTATAAATACTTCCTATCCTAATTACCTTACCCTACTAGTGTTTACTGACTGAGTCTTGAAGTAGATTGGGTAGGCTGATGGGGAATCCAATTAGGAGTTGTGGAAAGAACTGAAGATACTTTGTATCCATACAAACTCATGAGAGTCTCTGAGTGCTCAGGTTTTCAATTAATATTGTATGGGTGATTGGCTTTTATAGAATAAAAGTGGAAAAAAGTTCTTTCTTTGGGGTAACCCCGCCAAGAATGTAATAGGGTGTCTCCCAATTGTTTCACATTTCACAGAAGTAGAGACAGTAAGGCTTAGATGGGAGATAGGGGTATGTGATAGATAGTTAGTTATCTTGATGGTATATTTCTTTTTTCGCTTTTTGTTTATGAAAGGCAACAATAGGTCTTACTATTCCTACATATTCCATTAGTCACATTCCCTTGAGACTTCCAAGGGGCAACTGTGTATCTTGCTTGTACTTAGTGCTTTCC